ACAAGATGCTTATTGAAGGATAAGAAACGAATCTTCACTTCTACAACTTCCGATATCTAAGGACTATTCGTATGTTCTGCTCTAGATCAAACAGAGTAATTGATGTCCCACTGGTACTACGGGTGGATAAAAAAATAAACGACAAATTAAGAATTCATTGAGATTCAAAAAAGTTTTCTTTTAGCTTAGCTAAGAACCGATAGAATGAACTAAAAAGTTCTGCATCAGGAACTTTGTACCGCGCATACATCAATCACTTACTTAGATGGGCCCCAGAAAGTCAGTCATATAATGTATGAGGAAATGCAGAAATAGAAAAAGATATGAGAGAGGATCAGATTCTATTTGTACTGGATCGGAGATGAATCTTATCTATTTTCATCCTTTAACTCCCCCAAACTAAACTCTAGTTTTTCTTTAGTTTTGGGCGTTTCAACTAACTAATTTAACCTTTTTGAATATGTATTATGTATGAAGTATTAATATTCTATTCATTTTATATGAGAGGAGACACAATATGTTATGAACAAATAAAAAAAAAAAAAAGAAATATTATCAATTTATAAACAAACTATCTACCCATCTATCTATATCTATATCTATCTATATATTTTAGATATTTTATAGATGGGGTAGATCGCATGATAACTAGATCAAAAACTTACGTATGTGTCATGATCTCGACATATGTATATCGATCCATATTGGTTAATTTATAGACATAGATACTCATCAAAAAATGAATCATGTGCCAGGAACCAGATTTGAACTGGTGACACGAGGATTTTCAGTCCTCTGCTCTACCAGCTGAGCTATCCCGACCATTCCCCTTTCTGGTGCATCATCTCCTCATTTTACTAGATAACTTGGGTTTCTGTCAATTAAAAAAAGGATGAAAAGTATTACAAAGTCTTATCTAGGTACCGGAATTTCGTGGGTCTTCGCAAAGAGGGACTTTGTCTATAAGTTTTAGTACGAGTAATGCTATGGATTGTGAATTACTCAAATGAGTACTCCTTGTTCAAAGATATTCATTTGTACGTATATCATATATATAATATATAACATTAGATATGAGAAAACCATTTCCGTCCGGATCGATCCATTTAATTTGTAAAAGAAAAAAATGAGAATAATAACCACCTTCAAACCATTAATGAAAAAAAAGATAACTAGGTAGGGAGTGAAATAAGCTTTTGGGGATAGAGGGACTTGAACCCTCACGATTTTTAAAGTCGACGGATTTTCTTCTTAATTATAAATTTCATTGTTGTCAGTATTGACATGTAGAACGGGACTCTATCTTCATTCTCGTCCGATTAATTAGTTCTTCAAAAAATCTATCAGACTATGGAGTGAATTATTTGATGAATGAATATTTGATTCTTCTTTCACTTTCAATTTGAAATCGATTCACAAAAATTCTTCCATTTTTTTTTTTTTCATATAAATTTTTTCATTTCATAAATATATAAAAATTAGAAAAAAAAAGTAAGGATTAAGGATTCGGGTTGTTATTAATCATTTGATATAGTTCAGTACGTATATGCTTCACCCTTTTTTTTTGATTGGAATTTTTATGGAAGAATTCTTATAACAACACAGCACAGTCAACCCCATTTGTTAGAACAGCTTCCTTTGAGTCTCTGCACCTATCCTTTTTTTCTTGCTTTCTGAACCCTTATTTTTTTCTTTTGAAAAAAGGAGTTGGCTCAGGATTGCCCATTTTTATTAATTCCAGGGTTTCTCTGAATTTGAAAATTTGCACTTAGTAGGTTTCCATACTAAGGCTCAAACCAATTAAGTCCGTAGCGTCTACCGATTTCGCCATATCCCCTTTTATTTTAAAATAAGAATCTCAGTGTGATGTCCTTCCCCCTTAATTTGTTTATTTATGCCAGAACCATCGAATTCCTTAGATTTGATGGTGTTTGTTTCCTATTTTCTTTTTTGTTTTTGTCTATCTTCTTTCATCTCTATCGGAAGCCTATATTTGATTGGTCTAATCAGAAATTATTCTATCATTTCTGTAGCTGCAATTCAATATGCATGGGTATATACCATATATATCCTCCGCCCTTTTCATTTTCCCATGCAATTTGTAATACTCAAAGGGTCGATTCTTTGTTTTTCATCTTAGTCTCTGACTAAAAGCATAAGAATATCTTATTATGTTGATTAGGTTTTCTTAGGACAGACTTTTCTAACTAAAATGAAAATTCTATTTTTTTTTCTTATTTAAGAATTTTCTTATTATTAAATTACTTTCAAATCGAAATTGAATTTAAATAGAATCGAATTGTTCTAGACGAAAAATAAAAAATATTCTATTTATATATATAGATAGAAATGAAAAAGATACAAAATTCAATATTTATATTTATTTGAAATTAATATTATATAAATTATATAAATTAAAATATTATAAATATTATAAAAGAATAAAAATGAAATGAATAGTTAATAGCTAAGCCTAAACTAAGATATAGTTTATTGAATTCCGATTCATGTAGAATTTCTGCGAGCCCGCTTAGCTCAGAGGTTAGAGCATCGCATTTGTAATGCGATGGTCATCGGTTCGACTCCGATAGCCGGCTTTTTTCTATTTTTATTTATTTGTTCGATTTTTTTATTTTACATGATGGATAATTTTTTGAAATAAAAAAACAAAGAATAAAGGCGCCTTTTCCCCTCTTCAAAAAATTAAAAAGTTACCAACCTATTATGTTAATTATGTTATGTCGTAGAAATTTCCAACTATGAAAAAAAGGAAAAGAAAGAGTCTTTTTCCTAATTTGTTCTGCCGAGCTTTACCCCCCTTTATTTTTCTATTTTTATTTTACTTACATATATATACATATATATAATTTTAATACAATTATTTTAATACAATTAGAATATATATATATAATACAAATAGAATATATAATAAAAAAATGGGTTCATATATGCTATTTATACAATTCATCTCATTATTTATTGTAATACAATACTTCAGGAAATTTCACTTCATTTAGTATTTAGTTTAGTTTTATTTAATTTAGGTTTATTTTGTAAAATGAAATTTATATATAAAATATAAAAGAAATTATTCAATTTAAATTATTAAATTAATAAATAAGGAGTCTTTATGTCGCGTTACCGAGGGCCTCGTTTCAAAAAAATACGTCGTCTAGGGGCTTTGCCTGGACTAACTAATAAAAGGCCTAGAGCCGGAAATGATCTTAGAAACCAACCGCGTTCCGGGAAAAGATCTCAATATCGTATTCGTCTAGAAGAAAAACAAAAATTACGTTTTCATTATGGTATTACTGAACGACAATTACTTAAATACGTTCGTATCGCCAGAAAAGCCAAAGGGTCAACAGGTCAGGTTTTACTACAATTACTTGAAATGCGTTTGGATAACATCCTTTTTCGGTTGGGTATGTCTCCGACTATTCCCGGAGCCCGCCAATTAGTTAACCATAGACATATTTTAGTTAATGGTCGTATAATAGATATACCAAGTTATCGTTGCAAACCCCAAGATACTATTATGGCGAGGAATGAACCAAAATCCGGAGCTCTAATTCAAAATTATCTGGATTCATCCCCCCGTGAGGAATTGCCCAAACATTTGACTCTTCACCCATTCCCATATAAAGGATTAGTCAATCAAATAATAGATAGTAAGTGGGTCGGTTTGAAAATAAATGAATTGCTAGTGGTAGAATATTATTCGCGTCAGACTTAACCCTAAATAAAATACAAAAAGTTCGGACAATTTGGCCCCTTTCTTTCGCCAAACTAAATTCACTTAAGGTTTAATTCAAGTTAAAGTCAGGGGTTTGATCCAGATTTTCTCCCACTCATATATCCTACCCCGTCCTTTTTCCTATTCATGTATCATAGATCGTCAGAAAGATTTTCACTCCTTGTCCATTCTTTCCAGTATTTTACGTACCGCAGCAATTAGAAATAGAATAAGAAATAGAATATATCAAAAAAAAGGACCTAACTGTTAGGTTCTAATAATGGTATTTCTTGTTGTTTGATTGATTTGTTACAGTTAGGGATGTTGACGAATTAGGTGACAAGTACGGAAAGAGAGGGATTCGAACCCTCGGTAAACAAAAGCCTACATAGCAGTTCCAATGCTACGCCTTGAACCACTCGGCCATCTCTCCTACACAATACAAGAATGATTATGACTCAGAAACCGAAGAAATAGCGATACATTACTATAATTTAATTAATAAAAAATTCTATTAATATTATATTCGATTTTTGTTTGGTTTGGATAGGTACGACCAAATAGACCGTATTAAATCAATGAATTGGAACGAATCAACTGATTGATCGGTTGATTTTTTTAGACCCTGTATGATTAATGGATACTCTTCGACCATAGTTCTATTTCGATTTAGACTACAATTCCATAAAAATTAGAAAATATTACTTTCCAGTTTTAAAGTTCTCATCAACAAATCCCTTATTTCATCGATCGATTACAAATTCACGAGTCATCCCAGGGATATTTCTATTTGATTGTATAGTGTATACTTGCTATGGGCACAACAAAAATAAAAGGTTATTCTATTTCCATCATAGAATGATTATTCGATTCTTTTTCCTTTCCTCTTTGGATCCCCTTCCTTTTTAGATCCTAATTCAATCAAAACTTTTTTTGACCGAATCGAAAAATTCCTGGATTCTTTCGCTTCGATGATTCGATGAAATCGGAATAGTGCCTATACTACTACATTTTATTTGTATGAATTCGAATGGTATTCAACTATTTCTTATTGATTTTTTAAAAAGGAGCAATTTGAGTATTTGGAATAATTGGAATAAAAAATAATTAAGTATTTTAAGTAATAGTAATTAAGTATTAAGTAATAGTAATTAAGTAAAATATTAAGTAGTATTCGTATCTTTATGTAAATTTCTTTTGTTTGGGAATGAAAATGAATCTGTTTTTATGTTACTTCGTACTGTACAAATCCTTTGTTTGTGGAATCTTTTTCCCACAAGGGGAAATTATCGAATGGATTGATACCTATGCCGAGATCGCGGATAAATGGAAATTTTATTGATAAGACCTTTTCAATTGTGGCCAATATTTTATTACGAATAATTCCGACCACTTCAGGAGAAAAAGAGGCATTTACTTATTATAGAGATGGTGTGATTTGATTCTTTTTTTTTTTTTTAGTTAAATTTACTGCTCTTAGTTTTCCGAGAAAGGCACACGATTCGGGATAGCAAAGAAAAAATATTATTATTCTATATTTATAGAAATAAACCTACGCTTGTTGAAGGTGAAGTTTAGAAATAAAACAATTCCTTCTGTCGTGTATCCCCGATTGATGCAGCCTCAGATACTATGCTTCAGTTATCGATTTTAGTATTGAGCGAAAGGTTACGCCTATGTGTTCCGTATTACAGGTCAATCCTACTTCCTACTAATATAGTACCAATAGGCGGCATAGGGGAAGGAGCACTACATCTAGCAATCGACAACACGAAAGCTTTGTTAAAAATTACCTACCTACCCCCTTTTCTTATCTGGATTGGGATTAACAAAAATGGTTGGGACAACAAACATCCATCTCGTTCGTACATTGGATACCCATATAACCATCGAAGGCTGTTGAAGTGACTATTTCCTGGAAATTAGGAGGCGTTGAGAACAAAGGAATTGTTGGAGTTATCCTTTCTATTTAGTACCAAGACGTTTGATATTAGTAAAAGCTCTTGCGCAAGAAGGTTGGCTAGAGATTTTTTTTGTAAAAACACTAGCCCCACTTAGTTCATAATGAGAATATTTCAACCCCTTTTGTATTTTTTATCTCATTATGCATATTAAGGGAGGAGCCGTATGAGATGCAAATTTCACGTACGGTTCTGGAACGGAGATTCAGATTCTTTGAATCGAATGACGACCGTAACGGATGTCGGCTCAATCCGAAGGAAATTATGCGGAAGCTTTACAGAATTATTATGAAGCTATGCGACTAGAAATCGATCCCTACGATCGAAGTTATATACTCTATAATATAGGCCTTATCCACACAAGTAATGGAGAACATACGAAAGCTTTAGAATATTATTTTAGGGCACTAGAACGAAACCCATTCTTACCGCAAGCTTTTAATAATATGGCGGTGATCTGTCATTACGTGCGACTATCTCCACTATAGAAAGAAAAAGGAATCCAAAATCCGCTAGTAAATACTAAAAAAAAATAGGCTCGCTACATACGCATCGTCCAAAACGACGATTTTTATGAGCTGTAGCAAAAAAAGAAACTTCATAGAAGTCAAAATATGAAGAAATAAGATATGCCTATATACTTTTTTCTATGTCTATGGATAAAAAAATCGAATTGATAGAAAGGAAGCACCGTAAAGATTAATTAATGAGGTTTTTGGCCAATACATTAAGAAAAGAGCTGCTTACTTATGCCTATATATAAGATAGAGAAAAGTTAGGAATTAACTTATGTAATAGAGTCGATCCACTAAGGTATTAAGCGGCGGTGTAGGATCAGATCCCAAAGATAGTAAGTCTTTTCTTTCTTACTTATGGAAAGCCTTTTTCAAAGATTCTATATAAGTTTCGATATGAAAATAAATTTCGATATGAAACCGAGATAGTTACCTTGCGGAAAATACGAACGATAGGAATAAATACCTATGCTTTCTGCAGGTGGGAGAAAAGATAAAACTGATTATTAATCAATATGAAAGTTTGAAACTCATGCGATTAACCTCTTTTGGTTACCCCGAATAGTGGGATAGATCTATAAGAAATCTCATTCAGTTTGAAAGGTAAAAAGGATACCAAAAGAATTGACTGCGGAGCCGTATGAGGTAGGAAACTCTCAAGTACGGTTCTAAGGAAAGGAATTGACCCACCTATTCCGACCGAGGAGAACAGGCCATTCGACAGGGAGATTCTGAAATTGCGGAGGCTTGGTTCGATCAAGCCGCTGAGTATTGGAAACAGGCTATAACGCTTACTCCTGGGAATTATATTGAAGCGCATAATTGGTTGAAGATCACGGGGCGTTTCGACTAAAAGACTAAAATTTTCTTATTATTTCTTCTTTTTTTAGTTGTTAGAATTCATCTTGGTCCATTAGTAAAAGAAAATGGAATCATTCTTCTGGGAAGAACCGATCAAAGAATTTCATTATATCCCTTCTCAGATCATTCTAGTTTGTCTGGTATTTCGTAGGGATAAAGGATATACAGATACAGTAGAGAATAGATTTATTTCGTTTTTTCTATTAAATTAATAAATCAAATTAATAAATCAAAATATTTTATTTTTTTATTTGAATAATAATTGAAAATAAATATTTCTAAATCGAAAATAAAAAAAAAAAGGTCCGTTGAGCACCGCGCGTCTATGTCATAATAGATCCGAACACTTGCCCTGGATCGACTTCCAGATCATAATTGCTCTAGTAAATAACTAAAAAAAAAAATAGAGAGATGGGACATAGAAGTA